GAGTGCCTTTTCCTCGATCGATCCTCTTTTTCTGTCAATCACCGCTTCGAAATCTGCTTGAAGCGAAAAAGAAACGGTTTCCTCGACGTCTGATCGTTCGTTCAGATTGAACTCCATCGAGTGGAATCTGTCTTTATGCCAAAAACACGGGCTTTCTAAGCTCGATGTGGGAAGGTACTCTTCTCTTTCCCCTGATCTACCTATGATCCCAGCTGAGCTCCCAAGGCGTGCATTTCTTGCCAAATAGAGGACGACTGGTCCCCGTTAACCCTGAGACCCTGTACTACATAACATAGTTAGCTTAGCCCGCTAACTCCGATTTCATAGTTTTTTATCTTAAGACTTGGAATTGTAAGAAACAGAAGCAGTTCTGTGCCATTCATAGCTGTAACGACTACAACCGATGTTAGGAAAAGATTCTATCCGACAGGTGCCAAGCATCAGATTAGGATTCTGTCGTAATCACAGGAGGAGACCGGCTTTACCTATCCAATTGACCGTGTACATTTGATGGTAATCAGATTTTCTTCCCGCTTTCTTAGTTCGCGAGAGTCCCCGAGCATAGAAATTGAAAGTCACATTCCTTCGATAGGGCCAAATAGAGAAGGGAAGTTCTCATAATCGGCTTGGGTGAGATAGCAGGGCTACCAATTAACCTCTTTTCATCTAGCTAAGCTGAGGAATCCAATACCAATAGCAATGGAATCAATGAGACTACCGTTCTCTTCATTCAATTCTTGAAATGGAATTCCTGCATTGAAAGACACAGAAACCAGGCTATGATAAAAGGATGTCGCAGAAGTAGTCTTCGGGTGATTCCGCGAGACGGAGCATGCAGCTACCCTACCTTGCACATAAAAGGCCTACTGGGATGGAACCCACGATTCGTCGTTGTATACATCTGTCTTTCTAAGGATTGATGTTGAAAGTCAGTTCACAAGCATAACCTATTGGCCCTTATCCATGCCCAACCATCCTGCGCTCCCTAACCCCGGAAGTGATCCTGGCTTGAGTTTTCCCTCTCCTTGCACTAACGGACATCCCTCTCATTCCACCCTCTCGCTATGAGCAAGTCGGTTTTAAGCTTCCTCTTCGATCACGTGATCTATTCTCAACTGTCATGATCTTTTCTCTGAAGAAGACTCATGTTCACTTCCCTTGGGCTTCGGCCTCAGTCTATGCTCCTTGCTAGATCGGTTGTCCCTTGTTGCATCATCAGAGACTCCTTTCTGCCCATCCTCAATCTTAGAGCAATCTAACCGCTTGGGTGTATACAACAGAGGATTTCACCCCATTCCCCTTAGGCATTGGTCTACGCTTAACTTATCTTCTATTGATTGTTATAATTCCCTCGAAAAGACTATGACTATCTTCGGGCTTATCCACTCCTTCTCAGTCTTGGTAGGATTCGCCCCTTTCTCTCCATCAGTCTAGCTAGAGATGTACTCCAATAGAGCATTCTACATAGAAGAGAGCCACGGCATCATCGATCCTCTTCTTCACCATTGGATCCTGGGACTGCAGGGCTGACGAAGCTGTTGCCAAAGACTTTGGGATCGATCTACGGGCCACGGGCCGATTCTTCAACTCCCCTGTATGCCATCCATCTTCGAGGAGAGATTGTCTTCCTTCCTATGCTATGATATTCCCAAGACCAAGAGCAGTTCTTTCTCCAAGAGCGTCTACGCAAAGAAGGGATATGACAACAAGACCGTCTACTGTAACAGAACTAGCGGCGGTTACGTTCACAGATGCCCAAAGAAAAGAAAGTCCCACACCTATGAGTGCGCAAAGAGCTTATTCGAGAGCAGCTGAGTCAATAGCACTGGATTCAAGGGATGCCTATTACCCCCTCTTCCCTACTTTCCTAAAAGCAGCAAAGGCATTCATTCATACCTGTAACCATAGCTTGCTTGCTACAAAGAGCCATGCTTAAAGGCATGAAGGAGCTTACCTTCGACTAAGGCCTGAGGGCAGGAGTTTACTAAGGACTAAGGCATGAAAGAGGTTACTATTGAGCATCGCTTGCCTTACTAATGTGCTGTGCAAGAAGGCTACGCACCTTGCCCTTATGAGTGCAATCCTTGGATGCTTACTTCTTCTATTACTAATATCATTTCTCTTATCGATTGATTTCCCGATAGGGCATTCGTCCGATAACGGATATGGAACTCTAGCACTACTACTCTAAGAAGGAAAGTAAGAACGTAAGGAAGGAAAGGCATAAAGAAAGGCACAAAAGGAAAGCAATAAAGGTAAAGCAGGAAAGGAAAAAGGTAAGACTAGCAAGAAATCTGGGTGCTAGTAACACATACTAGTAGAGGTAAATCAGTTCCTACTGATGCCATACCATTGCCATACTTCACTAATTCAGTCTATTCTATTGGGCCTATGGGTGATATAGACTCTTCTTAGTCTTACCTCTAAGAAGAGAAATTGTTCCACTAATCTTCGTGCTCGCTTACTGCCTACCATACTTACCATGCCTACTATGCTTACTAACCCACTAACCACTAACTCCTACCATGCATACGTAAGGATATTCTCTTTATCACAGACAGTCTTCCTTCCTTATCCCGCTATTCCTGATTCTTGATAGCACAGGAAAGAGAGAAGACCGTACCCAGCCGAATCTCTTGACTTCACCGCTACGCACCTTTCAAACAGACTTGTCTTACTCCAAGAGCGAAAATAGCATCGGTTATCCTATCCGACAACCTAGGAGTAGTACTTGCTAAAGCTAAAGCTCTCGACACGTGAAAGCTCAAAGCAGTCTAGCTAAGCGCAGTGCCAGATACGTATGAAAAAGTTGCTGATTCTCTTCCTTTAGATAAGTAAATTCCTTCTTCAATCGATTCGATTCCTATCTCCCCGAGGCCTTTAAGCTTTATAGAATCCAGTTCCAGCGGAAGACTAAGTAAAGTACGGTAGCAAGTCAAATCAATCTCCTTTTGAACTCACAAGGCGAAATCTGAGATGAGAAGTCGAAAGCACTAACAAGGGATAAGCATTCACCCACAAGACCAGACAGACCGGTTATTGCAAGAACAGGAAAGAGAGCACCGCTTACGCACGCATGAAGTGCAGTTAGCTTTCTTTTCTAACTCTCACACCGGTTACGAAAGCAAGGGATATTCACTCAGCAGAAAGGGCTCCTCCGTTAAGAACCGATTCAGGGCATGCCCCTGAGACTAGTGCTACTCCCTGCCTTCCTTTGCCCATCTGAGATCGAATGAAAGTAGAGGAAACCTTCTGCTCTTCCGGCATGGGCAAAGATTCCGTGATCTCAAGGACGAAGCGGCTCTAATCTCAATGGACGGACACCTCTTCTCTTGAGCCTTGCTTCATTATTTCCATTTCTGTTAGAGGAATAGGTACGCTTGTAAAATAGATATGATACCATTGGGTTCGGGACTTGTTCCTATCAGGATTGTTCCCAAGAACTCTTTTAAGTTTAAGATGATTATTTCCGGAATCTGAGAATGTAGTCACGACTGAAGCAGAAGGTGGAGTTTTTGGATGCTCAATCGGGGCCAGAGGTGAAATTACAGTAATAGGATTCGATCCAGTGGCCAAGAGAAGAGGGCGAACCTAGCATAATAATTTCTTCTAGGAAAGGGGAATTATAAGCAGCAGTGGCTACTAGCGGAAGAGGATGTGGTAAGGCCTATAATTACACTCATTGGCTGCTTGTCCTAAGAAATGCAATCGGTTATTAACGTCTTATAATTATAAGTAGGTTAGGATTGATCTTAGGCGCAGTCCCAATGGTAAGATCAGTCCCAAGACTTCAGAGCGTGTGAGACAATTCATTTATTATAATTATAGAACGAGATTTTCTTTTATGGGCTGGCCCTAGTGTGTAATGGACTATATTCCTCGATCTAGGTGTATCGCCTCCACCTACTGGCATGGATTAATGAGCTATAGGCCCTCTTCTGCTTTTATCGAAGAATCGAACATTTTCTTTTGTATTTTTTTCATCAAGCTGGAATGGCAAAGTAGCTGTCTGCTCTCCTTTCTCCCCTCTGACCCCTATTCTAGGCTGTTGGTCTGTCGATACCTAGTGGAAAAGAGAAAGGCGAATAATGGCAGGGAGCGATCTTCATCCCGGTGCAAGGCCGAAAAGCACATCGAGTTAGATAGGTCGCTTTTTTCAATGATATTGTCCGCGTACAAGCAGTAGGAATAACATAATATAGATATGAGTGTATGTTTCCACTTTTTAGCTAAAGGCTTTTAATGACATGGATCAATAAAAAAGGGGCAAATGAGTACGGAAGCCCCTGCATTTAGGTAAGCAAAGCTCTTTAATCCATTAGTTGCGACAACAAATGGGTCTTTCTAATAAGGCCACTGCTGAGAGGAATGGAGCAGGGTCTATAGAGTTCTCTTCCATGGAGTTGAATCAAGATCCTTAAATGACTCTTCATACGTGGATTGGTGATACCTCAAGGGTCAGAAACGACATGAACAATAAGAAATAAAAGGAATAGCCCCGAAAGGGGAGTCTCTAATGGAGTATGCTATCCCGCTTCTGAACTCCTCCTTACCTGAATGGGGAGGAGGTTCTTTACTATTGAATAAGAATCTCTCTCGCCCTTGACCGAAGCATGGGCTCATGTGGGTACTAGAGCAAGGGAAAGAATACATAGATATCAGCTCAACCCCGGTTCATTTACCGAAAGAAAGGGGCCTAAAACAAGTCGACTTAAGTTCATAATCAAGAGTTTTCAGAGACACGGGCATAAGCAGTCGAATGATAAGATTCCTCCTTGTTGTTACAAAGGTTACTTTTAGGTGGGTTCAATTTCTAGGGTTGGTGGCTAACTTCCGCCGTCAACTAAGGGTAAGGGAAAAAGTGAAAGATTCATAAGTAACTGGATTCTACCATTCTACCTATCAATAGGAGAGTTGCGGCACAGAAGAAGAAAGGGGACCCGGGAAGCCTAGTCCAATGACGGTGGAAAGCCATCTGTCGTTATCAGCCCTTGCATTTCCAGCAAGCCAGTACGTTACGAATCCTTTCGCTTGTTGCTTTATATCTATCTACAGCCCGTTTGTTTGTTAGCAGCATCCGTAAGTTTCTGTAATTGCGTTAGTGTCGTTCCACCTCTGTCCTAGTTTCGCGTAAAAGTTCCCGCCCGAGGTTGCACATCTCTCAAGTTGGTATAAGCTTTCATAGTCAGTATCGACCCGTGACGTAGGCCTCCTTTCTAGATATTAGAAAAATCGACTACTTCGGCTATTCACCTATCTAGGCAGGACCACTTCAGCTATTTGCCTATCTAGTAGGTCTCTCTCCCCGGTTTTATCATTTTCAGTCAGCTCCTTCTGCGTTGGGATCGGATCCCTCTTCCTGAGATATCTACGCTGAAGGCTCCAAGGTCCGTTCTGTCTCGCTGGAACGCAGTCTAGGAAGTAAGGTAAAAAGGATCAGTAGTGAACCGATCGCCAAGAGGGGAAACAAAATCAAGGGGACTTTCCAATTCTCGATCCAATATTGATGTAGAATAGACTGACATGCGTACTGTTTTTCCTCTCCCTTTCTCTTCCGCAGGTAGTGCCTTTTCTTGTTTTGATATGCCCAAAGGTTAGGTGCAGCACCTAAAGAAAGCACCGCCACCCACATTCTATGGATGATGGAGCAAGAAGTATCTATCTATTCCGACCAGTGCAGTATAACATCCTATAGTTAGGGAACTTATTTCCTCCTGCTTTGAATTGATCGACAATTCTTCACTAACGGGATTTAGAACACATTCAAATCAAAGGCTTTACGCGCTGGCTAAACGACCACCTACGTGTATTTCGTTAACCGGTCTATGCAGCTAAGGGAATCGAACGATCCGTCTAAAGTACCAAACGATAAATCAACCTAAATGTATCTTGCAGACTGATCTCTTCTTTCTCTCTCGAATTGGCCGCAGCTCCTACAAAGGCAATGGATCCCGTAGCCCCAACAACTAGTACCCGAAAATTCATATTTGATCTGAGTTATCCTATGCTAGTCTTGTGGTTCGTCTTGGCTTCGCTTCTCTAGCATCACTTAACTACCGCCCCCTGGACAAACCAAAGGGGCTCACTCATCCGAGGTATACTATGAAAGGAATCAAACCTTTTCCGCAGGCGGAGTAGACGGTGAAAATCTGGATAAGTCGAAGGTGGCCCCCTGCTTAATGGAAGCCTTTTCTTTACGCTTACGCTAGGGGTCCCTTGAGTTTGCCCTGTCTCGGCCCCTTCCCTAATGGGTAGGGAGAGCGGTCTCACCCCCAAGCAGGACCTTTTTAGGTAGGCTTAGCGTAATCAATCCATTGACCAGGGATATTCACGATCATCCTAGTACTTTATAGGCGGAAGCTTCGAAACAAAAAGTATTCGATATTTTGAGCATCCAGGCCCGGTTCACTACCCATTAGTCTGGTTTTCATTATCAATCCAATAAGGTTCCTCCTAATAATGACTCTAGTTAGACTTCTTCTATGATGTTTATGAAGATAAGCATTCGGTATCCTTCCTTTATCTAGGCGGGTAGGTTAGTCAAGGTAAGCGCATTCACAGATTCTGCATGAAAGAAAGGGGTAGCCCTGGTTCCGCTGAGTAAGGCAAAAACTCGTAGGTGGGACTCTTTCTTTCATTTGAGTAGTAGTTCCTTAGGAGAGCTTCGAAGATCAATCAAAGACAGCTTTAATAGATTAATAGATTCATTCTTGCTTCTTTCATCTACCTTTGCAAACAGAAGAAGATCCCGTTGAGAAAGTAATAATGAAAGTTAGCTGACCCCATTCTCTACGACACATCCAATACACCGAGATAAATAAATACCATACCGAGTAAATGGGGATTCTCCCATGAACGAATGAGCAACTCGCCAGATTTGAACTGGCCATAGGCAGATTGGATTGATATTTGCCTCTCTTCCATCTAGAGAAATCGCTTTGGTGACGCAGTTCGGTTGGCGCGAAAAGCCATCCTACCTCTGCGGGGGTCAGCATTTTACCCCAATCTTTGGGAGTCATTTTACGGGCATGCTGGATGGCCCAACGCCACCGATGATGGTGTGGTTGGTATGGGAAAGGAAACTCTCCTTGGTTCGCTCTTTCAGCTCACGAATAAGGCTGTTCCGTATTTCAGTACAGAGAATTTCATCTTTTTCTCTATCTCCTTTCGGTCTTTTTCTTGTCTTATCCTTGTTATCATCTGGCTCCCCCTTAGTGTCTTTCCACTTCGACTTCTGTCGTTCAGGAACAAGCACTTCGCCTCATTTTTATCGGCCGGGGTTTTCCCCACTAACCAATTATGTTACGACCACTGAACAAACTTGGTTGACGAACATGGTTTATGCGCCGCTAATGTAGCGGCTTGTCGAGCATTTGACAAACTCACACCATCCATTTCAAATAGGATTTGTCCCGTGGACACACGAGCAATCCAACCCGTAGGATTTCCTTTTCCTCTTCCCATTCTTACTTCTGTAGGTTTCCCGGTAATAGGGAGATCCGCGAGAACTCTTACCCATATCTTACCATTTCTTCGGAATTGTCCGCTCATAGCACGATGGAATTGTCCGATTATAGCCCGACGCGCTGCTTCAATGGCTCGATATGAAAGACGACCAGCTTTATAACTTTTAGTGCCATATCTTCCAAAACCAAGTTGTGTACCGTCCGGTTTGCAACCCCTACTACATCTGCCTTTACGATATTTACTATATTTCGTACGTTTCGGATATAGCACGTACTCCTTTTTTTACTATATGAAATCCACACTTTGACACCTGAGATTCCGTAACGAGTAGATACTTCCGCAGGAGCATAATCGATTTTCTGGTGAAATACATTACAAGAAGTTTTTCCATACTTTCCGCATTCAGTTCTAGCGATTTCTGCGCCTTCTAATCGACCTGAACAACATATACGGATCCCCTCAACCCCTTTATTCATTACTAATGGAATATCCTTCACTATTTTACTAAAAATGGAACGAAATGATCTTGTTTTGTTCCTCAGTTGAAAAGAGATGTCTTGAGCAATCGGGGAAGCACTTTGATAAACAGATTTGATCTTTACCGACTCAATTAAGGTATTAGTGTTTGTTCTATTAGACAACAAAGATCGCATTTTTGACTTCGTTTAAATAAGAGTTGTACCCGTACGGAATTCTTCTGTTTCTCAGTATGATCTCTATCATCATCTCTATTCCCTTTATCAATTCTCCTATCCCACCTAGGTTTATGAATTTTTCTATCAATTCCATTACCTTATCCTTACCCATGAGGTTCCAACATTTGATCCTTAATTGACCTAGGAGTTGTTCCCGGGCATCCTCAAAAAAAGGTTATTATACACCCCAACCCCATCTCTTAGAAAGAAAAAGGTAGCACCGAAGAAAGGAAAGAGCGAGATGGTGGTTTTTGTTGTTCCCGCGAAGCGAAGATCATTCGCTTGGCGAATGAAGCGGGTCAACCTATTTTTGGATTCGGCCAAACACTTTTTCTCGCTGGTCAAGCTTTCTACAAAAAAGCGATGCGAGAACGTATTCTCTTATCTAAGCTTCTTCCCTGTGCATTCGCTCCCCCATCGTGGATGGTTCAGCCACGCCCGGGTTCACGAAATGATTGAGAACTACGACGGGGTCGAAATTGATTTTGTTCTTTGTATTCAATAAGTATTGCATGACCGAATAATTCAAGGAGGGGCGCACTGCGGGAGGGTCCTTTTAAGTAGATGACTCGTCGGGCCGTCGGAGCGGGACTTCTTTGGAAAAAGAACTTGAATAACTTTGTTTTTCTAAAGAAGTTGTCATTTTCTATCAGGAACGCTATGTCATTTACAACCTCGGCGTATTTCGGATGCTTGAAGGCCCCGCTGACCCGAAGTAATTTAGAAAGATTCTTCTTTATCGATGGTGGTCGGTCATGGTATCCATAGCGTTGCTTTTTTCGGCCAAATCCTGATTTCGTTTTGCTTCTTCCGGTCGTCGAGCCTGATCGACTCGACTCTTTTCCTTGCCCCCAGCCTTTCACTTCGTTTCGTTCTTCTTCTGTATCGTCGCTTGAATGAAGACACCCGATCGGCCCGACTTTCCCGAATGTCCACCACCGGCCCTTCTCCTTTCCGGGTCTGGTTTTTGCGTCGTTTCAGTCGACGGGGAAGAAAGAAATGAATGAATGTTCTTTTGGGAAAATGTAGAATAATACACCTACCAAGACGAAAGCCAAAGGTGAGTCTCGTAGGTGGACGTATCGAACCAAAATAAGATCTCAGATTGACATCTTGATACACTAATTGACTATAATAATAATCACTAAACCAACTTGAATCTGAACTACGATTGAGATACATTCTTAACGAAATAGGATTTCCTTTGCGTGCCATATGCGCTTAGACTTTACTTTTTTCCCCTTTTTTCTTCCTGGTCCAATATTTTTCTCGAAAGTCTTCGTTTCCGTGTTGGAATATACACTTATTATATTAGTTTATATTAGTAGACGAGATTTTACGAAATGAGAAAAAGAAGTTAGCGGATTATGATGCCCTATTAGATAGCCCATGCCTTGCAAACGATTATTTCTAATTAGACTGTGACAGCTGCTTTGCTGATAAATTCAAACCTTGTTGAGCCACGCCAAACAAAGGGATCGTACTCACTAATGGATCGCCTGGAGTTCTTTCTCGCCAGGTGGAAAAGCGCGTACAGATTTCCTCCCCTCCCCAACCCATAGCATAGCCGGAAGGGACAGGTGCGATCTACGTCTTATAGAGCTCGGCTTGAGTACCACAAGACAAGCCAGGTGATGAAAGAATCGTATCTCCTGAGTGTGATTAAAGAAGAAGTTCAGTATATTCCCAGTTGAACTATTTCGTAGATTTCCTTTCCATTGTTAGCTTTAGATCCTATTCTAGTCGATCAAACAGGGGGCCTGTGGTGGAATAAGTGACCGAGCGGGGAACCACAGATCTTCATCAAAACTAAGCAACAATGCCAATTGAAGCGAATAAGCCAACTAAGGATCTCAATTATCTAAATGAAATACCCTCTGACCACTCTGAAATCGCTAAAGTGAACAGAGGCTATGAAATAGTTATTGAACCCGCTTGAAAGCTGAAGGAAGTGTGGGTCGGTCAGATGGTATGGAGGGCAAGAAGCCAGCCCGCCGGTGGTAGTCATGGGGGTAGTGACTTTGCTTCTTCGAGTGAATTCTCGTTCTGTGGTTATAATTCTCAGTTGAATCCCTCTCTTTCTGTCATCTTTCCGCTAGTCAGTAGCGGACTCTGGGTCAGTTAAAGTCCAATCCGTATTAATATGCCAATCTGCTGGAAAGCCAAAGGATATAAGAATTTTAGTAAGAAAGCTAAGCAAAGGGATAACCTTTCACTAGCTAGGCGTCCCAGAAGGAGGGATCCCACGGAGTTCTTCCCCCGAACGTCAATCCCACGAGCTACCCATTCTGGTTTGAATTCTATTCTTTTTCTGACCAAATTTAGGCTCTAGTTCAGTTCGTTACTTACTTGACTTGGTTGACTGGCGCAATTTATCCTTCTATGTGCATCCGCTCCTTTCCCTTTCTACAGAGACTGAGCTTCTTGCCCACGAATTGCCATCTATAGAAGGAATTGTGGAGATCTGAAGCCCTACTGAATCTCCTCTTTCCTTTCCGTTAAACAGAGTAGGGGCTCTAGCTTTAGCTCGAAGAGGAAACGAGTTCTCGTTCTGATCTGCACCGGGGTTGCTTCGGTCAGTTACAGGGGTGGTCAGTAGGTAGTTCCGATTCTAGCTCTGGAGAAGTCAATTTCAATCACAAAGATTTCACTACACTACTTAATTACGTCAAACATTCCTCTTTCTACTTCTGACTCTCGCACGGGGATTACCTTTCTCAAGGCAGCACCGCGGCAATTCAATGAGCGAGACTTGCACTCAATAGTAGAACAATGAAAGCAGTAGCGGCACTCCCCATACTTAGATGGTCCGGCTACGCCTGGTCCTCCCTTTGATCTTGATTCTGCAGTTGGGATTGAATATCGGGAACCCCTTTTTGTTCCATTTATCAGTGTCCTGCTTCAAGCCTTCATTCATCAGTCAGCCGGCTTTCCGATAGAGCGCCTTCTTACTTATTAACTTCTTTCATACCGCTTCCTTAAGAGGATTCGGGGTCTCAAGTCGAAAGGCTATGGATAGTCAGACTAATGACTTTCCACAGTACCTTTTCCTTTTTCCAAGGGCCGTGCCAAATTGCTCTAAGCGATTCTACCCTTTATAGAAGAGATATCGAAGTCGAGGACATTACTGTAATAATGGGAACTATTGCTTCCGGGCCGGGGAAAGGTACATATAGTAGATAAGTAGAATGACTACGGTTCGGGGAACAAGCTACTCCTGAGCGCACTGGCGCGAAAGCCCTTGCGCGTTAGCACGCGCATACGTTTTCTTGCCGGGAGCCAAATCTGTATGGGGATGGGAGTCAGATCAATGTCAGGGAGTCAAATCTTTTTCTATGGACCATCTATAAAGGGGAACTGCTATTCATACAGATTAGACTACGGTTGTTTCCACGCTCTTCGTTAGTTGAATCAAGACAAGTGGCTGCAGCTTAGCTTACATTATCTACTCCTCACGGAAGGGGGAACTTCTCTTCTGTCTTCGATTTTTTCGACCTCCGGTCCGCTATGCTCTTTGTCACTATACCCTCTTCACCTAGTTTTCCTTTCTTTCCCACCAGTGGCCACCAGCGGATAAGACTGAAAAACCACTAACCAAAACGGATGAATTGCTTGCGGGCTTGCTAACGTAATGACTGCTCCCTATGTACCCACTCATTCTTCCTGGCAATGCAAGGGAAGCCCATATATTTTAATCTAGCGAAGCCTGCCATCTTGTGATACACTTCTTCGATTTAGGTTGTAGCGGCTAGCATGCGCGTCTAAGCCAGCTGGCAGGCCTATCTTCTTCGGAAGTCTTCTTCATATTCTTCGAGAGTACTCTACTACATATGAGATCTTCTTCGGGGTACGGCCCATTTGGAGGGAAGAAAGATTAATATTAATCGATAGGCTTTTACCTCTGTGATAGTCAATTTTTCCAGTTTACGAGGCTTTCAGTCTACGATAGCTAGTTTTAAAGATGATAAGGAAAGGATAGGGCTAGTTAGTTTCAGATTAAGCTAGTTTTGAATATAAGGAGAGGTTGTCTTATACCATTCGTGCCTAACTTACTTTTTAAAGCAGACGATGTCCATTCAAAAGAAATTTCAGCAATCTTCGATCAAAGAGCGTTAGCGCTTGGTGATTCAATTGCATCACAGTTGATTCTCGAACAAGAACAGCGCTTAGGCATTCAGTACGACCGGTTATTCCAGCAAGAGCGATGGAAGAATATTACATTAGCTAATCCAGCTGCTCATGGGTTACTCTTTTCATTTGTTTGATTCCACTTTGCACAGGTGCGCCCAGTTCTGAGTCCCACCTTCCAGCTTCAAAGAAAGAAGTTCTAGTCCGCCTTGCCCCGAAAGACAAGGTTCAAAATTCCCATTCTTCCCTATTACGGCTTTGCCCGTCCGTACGTTTGAAGAGGCTTAGGGTTTCCTTATGATTTTTTCTAGTTAGGTTTGTCGTAGTTAAACCCCCTTCGAAGAGGAAGGACGAAGCGAGGTTTTCTTCTCCTTTTGTGTTCCATAATAAACCTGAACTTGTAGCGCCGTCAGCCGCACTTGTTGCTCCATCAACTGTGCTGTCAGAAACTGGTTATAGTTATATCCTCTATCCTCTCTATTTCTAGCCGTTTTGGGTCGGGTTGCCCCTGAAATTAACAGGGAGGAGAACAACTGCATTACTGGTGGTGGTATCTTCAAGAAGGATTGGAAAAGCTATTTCTCTAACCAGAACTTTCGGGGTTCCGTAGAGAGGAGATAGAAATCCATATATGTTATGTAGCTTACCCCTTTAGACCTTTTTGAAGAAGGTTCTGTTACTAACATGTTTACTTCCATTGTGGGTAATGTATTTGGGTTCAAAGCCCTGCGCGCTCTACGTCTAGAGGATCTACGAATCCCTCCCGCGTATTCTAAAACTTTCCAAGGCCCGCCTCACGGCATCCAAGTTGAGAGAGATAAATTGAACAAGTATGGCCGTCCCCTGTTGGGATGTACTATTAAACGGGTTATCCGCTAAGAATGTCTACGTGGTGGACTTGACTTTACCAAAGATGATGAGAACGTGAACTCCCAACCATTTATGCGTTGGAGGGGCCCTTTCTTATTTTGTGCGGAAGCTATTTCTAAAGCGCAAGCTGAAACAGGTGAAATCAAAGGTCATTACTTGAATACTACTGCAGGAACATGCAAAAATTAGAAAAGGGCTGTCTTTGCCAGAGAGTTCCTTTTGGTTTCTCCGCTAAGGCATGCCTATAGAAGATCCTTGTGGCTACTCACAAGGGGAGTTCGGTTCGACCATTGGTTCGTTTAGTAGTAGGTCTCGACAGGGAAACTACAATAGCAAATTGCTAGTTCCACCACTCTTAGTGGTGAACCTTGATATCGGTTTCACTGCAAGCCTCACTCTATACTGGGTGAGGTGTAGGGATTCTAGCCAGCGGATTGCGCCTATAACAAGTTCTCCAATGAGTCGATTTGCTCACGAGAAATCCTTCTATTCTCAGTTTCGGGGTGAAACCCTATTACCAGACAGAAGAGGAGGTTTAAGAAGAGGAATAGGAGGAGGAAGAGGAAGATGACTATCTAAAGCCGATAGTCCGGTAGGTCCTTGTAAGGCGAGTGGATGTCAAGGGAGGGGAACATAGTCTTTCAACTTATCTGGAATGTCATGGAGCAGCTTCGTGGCCCTGTTCCGATCCCCTACCGTTATACCTTTCCTTTCCTTTCACCTTTCTACCCCTCACTCGCTATGAGGAGAATGAGACTGTCAATTTCAAATGGAACTCAAATCTTTCCCCTTTCGAATGATTCAGTGCTCTCTTCAACCGGCGAGTTTAGCCTTGTCAGTGCTCTCAGAAACCAGATCAATTAGGTCTGGATCGGCTCACTGAACACTTTCCCAATCGAAATGAATTCGAAACGCGAGACACGACACTCACAACACGAGACTCGAATCGAGGATCAACCCCCTTCCTTGGGTTACAGAGGGCGTTAGCTCAATTCATAGCCTTCACTTTCACCTTCACCCAAGAAGAGATCTCCTTCCCTACAGAGACGGAGCTGACTGGGGCTTGTGCCTTTCCTTAGCCCTGCCTTTCATGACTAAATATCTCTCCACCAGGCGGTTGGTTGGATTGAATCGACTTCCCTTAAAGGAATCTCATTCAAGCTGTATCTCTTGCTGTGATGAAAGAAGAATAGGTAGAGAAAAGGGTTTTGCTTACTCTGATCTTTCTAGTGGGGTAGAACCCTCCTCCTAGAAAAGGGAGGATTGTACCACTAAACAGTAAAAGAACTCACTCATACCGTGAAGAAGGGTGAGTTCCGGTTATCTTTGTATGGCTGTCTCTGTGGGGTTCCGTAGATGGGTGAAACTCAGTAGTCTCATAAGGGTAGGGAAGGGATAGAGGGATCCCGCTCGTGTAGGTGGGTAGGATATTTCCATTTTAGCGTAGGATATGGGAGTAGTCTATTTCCGGATGTTTTGTGTTGGAAGCACCTGTTCGCAATGTAGAAGTCAAGGAAGGTGCACATCCATCAGACTCATACGGAAAGTCTGAAAAGGCTGCAGTGCCCGATCTCGCATCTAGCAATGGGTCGAATCGTGAAGAGGAAGACAGGGTTGGGCTGGAAGGTAGGTAAGGCTCTTCTTCCTCTTTGGCTTTTTCCAACCGTGAGAATGAGCTACGAATTAATTTATTATTATTATTAGCTTAGAAAGAAGGGCTTTTAGGCCCGCTAGCTAGGTTGATTATATTAAAAGGTGGGTTTACAGCTAGGGGTTCGCACGAGGGATCTTGCTAAAGGAAACGGAACAGATAATAGATCTTTGGCCATCTCCTCATCTGAGGCTGCTGCTTATTCTTAATATCCCATCGAGCAAGAGAAATGGGTGCATAGGAAAGCAAAGCAATACCCCGGTTGCAAAGAGAGGTTGCTACTGAGCGCTGCCCTGGGAACAGGATTGGGAAAGGAATTACGAGATTCCTGACTAAAAGCAGGTTGGAGAATGATTCTCGATCAGATCAGATCAGAGAAGTACCGTTGACGTTGACACATCGGTATAGCTGTCCCGGGATTTGAAATTCAAATCGTTGGTTGGACCGTCTACTAAAGACATTCTTGCAAAAGAGCAAGAAGCGGAACTAGACGTTATCATGATTCCATTGTTAAAAAAATATCCCTTTCTCCGGAAGAAGGGCACATTATGCGACACAAACTCGTTAAGTAAGAAGATGGGCCTCCGGTCGTACTCTTGAGAGTGACCTCGGGGATAGAGCAATTCTTGGACTGCTACAAATGTAACTTCCTATTTAGTGTAGTGAAAGAAATTCTTTCTTGTTTCGGGAAGAGAATCAGTAAGACAATCGGGATAGCGGAATGCCTGTCTAAGGGGGTACCGGGAGGATAGGAAAAACTTAATAATAGATAGGCACACTAGAAAGAAAGCCCTGGACGGACGATGTGAGATGAGAAATGAAAATAAAACCGTTTTCCCTGGACTATGATTTTGATGGAGCCTGCACCCTGCACGCCCTTAGGCTGGAAAGCCCTTCCATACCGATGATGAGCTAGAGCACTGGATCGATCCCTAACTTCGCCCCCGTACTTGTCACTGACCTCTTTCCGAGAACATCGTTCCCATCGAATAAGTTGAATCAGGGCAGGGGTAGAGCTTGATGAGCCTGGGGATTTTGAGAGTGATGACGATGGCCCTTAGTGGTTACACTACCCGGGTGATCAGAGGTCATGATGATGATGACTTTCACATTGACCCTGGATGCCAGGCCAGGAGGTGACCTAGAGTTTGATAGTTCGGGTGGAGTTGACCCTTGATTCTTAGATGAGAGCGGGACACCTAGATATTCTTATGATCATGTTATTGAGTCGGAGCAGTCTGACACTGAGAGAGGTGATCCCGAGGTTGATGATGAGTGGTATGCTCCTGAGGGAGGTGACTCCGAGGGAGCCATGGCCTTCGGGTTTTGATGGTTTTATTCTACCCGATGGTATTGGACGGGATGGGTTGTTGCGGGACCCTGCTTATGAGGATTATTGGTGGGATGGCGATCCCTATTACCCTGTATATGACGAGAATGGTTACCTGGAGGAGTAAGATGCACACTATCATGATACACCTCAAGCGACGGCAAAGATTGATGACTGCACTGAGGATAATGATGACATGGAGCCATTTGATGAGGATTATTCATTCGGATACGCTCCTATCCTGGTTAGTGTGGGTGGGGCTTCATTAATCTCCTTAATTTCTCGAGACGAGAAGGAGGAGGGCGGACTTGTAGCGACCCTTTTCAGAGCCTTTCATCAGCATGAACATAGGGCCTTCCCGCTAATTCAGTAGTTGGGGCTGTTCCAGCTACCGAAGAAAAGGAAATTTTCAGTAGAGAGCTCTAGTCATGGGCAGAAAGGATTCTCAAAGCTTGGAACGGGAGTAGCTCACCAGTAGGTCAACAAGTTTTTAGAAACTGTTCCTCTTAGCCTACGGATTGCGATCGTTGAGATGTCATTGTTGAGATCAGAAGCGGGCTTGAACTGCTTTATTCGGTCTTCAGCTGGCCTACGATTGGAGGCTGCTGAAAGAGAAGAAAAGGAAAGGTGGTGCTAAAAAGGGACTGCTACCAATCTTAAACAAAGGGCTACAAAGAAGACAGCAACCGCGTACCCGGGAAAATGACTTACGGGGAGCTATCCTATAACACTAACAAGCGGGGACAGAGAAGGATAACCTCTTTGAAAAGGACAGAGCCGCTTGGCCGCTACTTACACATCTGGAGTTCCGGACTGAACTACGGAACGGAATTCAAGGGCTGGGCTTAGAAGCCCCTTAGATAGCACTTCCTCTATGAATAGAAGATATTTTCTTTCTAGTAGAGCTCATCACGACCATCATAACCTAACTCCAGGACTGCTACGGGCACTGATCCTTCTATTCAAAGTTTCGTGGCTATCGCCATTGAAAGTGATAAAATGAGTTTATACGTTTATAAGTTGACCTTCTAGGATCAATCCTGAATGGCCAAGTCCCCTGCCAACCAAACTACGAATTCTCATTTCTTTGACCGATAAGAACCTCTTTATGTGATTCAAGAAGTGGATTAGCTTAACTAGACTAATCGACTTCAAACCTATCTTGAGAAAGCCAATCCAAGGCTTATAGGAGGGAGTTGAAAACGACAAGCAATTACCTCTTTCTTTCCCCGCGCCTTCTGCCTCGATTCGGATGATGCATTCCACTTTGTTGACTTTGACTTTTCAATCCCTGACCGTTCACTTGAACACGGAAGCTTTCAAGCAGAGACAAAGCAGGCAAGAATGACTTGCCGATTGAACAAAACGAACTCTATTGGCATTACTGAAATCGCATTTTATTCGATCTTGAGTACCAGAGTCGTTTTAAAATGACTTGATTCGCTCACAACGTAGAATCTATATTTAGTGATGAGGTGAGTCCCGTTGATTTTACTTCTCAGGTTCGTTGTGAGGACCGTTGACTTTGATTCCCCGTCCATGAGGTTTCGAAGCATTAGCTTCTCCCTTTTCTGCCTCTACCAAAGGGAGAGTTCGCTTCATTTCCTCTGTCGAGCCTACTTAATTGCCTTGCTTACCCGCGATATTCTCTATTAATGCTTTAATCGGCAGGGTTAGACTTCATCTTCCTACAGGATATTGAAGACTGATTTCGTAATACACTTAGGGGATATGTAATACCCATAAATGGATGGATTGGTAAGGGGAAGTATGAAAGACTGGGCTTAGGGGCAACAGAAGAATCGTTATATCCTCCAGCCTTTCCTGCCGGTTAAAAGCTTTCGAGCTAACTACAGGTAAGATAAAGATAACTACTACTCGGGGTTGTTCCCTCTCGGAGCGCCCTTTGATCATTTCTTTCCTGTATAGAGTGACTCGCGCAACTCCTTGAAAGAGGGATGAAAATGAAAGTGGTGGATATTGGTAGCCCCCATAGAGCAATAGCCGACGAACACCATTGGTATGCACCTTCCCAGATCAAAGACTTAACAAACGCCATTGGTACGCACCACCTTCCAAGACTGAATCAATGGGTTGATTAGATGGCAGAAGAAAAGTACATATGGTAGTTAGGGTAGCGTATGAGATAACAGACTACTAAAGGTACATATATACGATAAGGGTGGTCGTAGATCAGTAAGTAATAGTGACTACGGAAATTAACATATCTTCGATAAGGAAGATTATGAGAGAGAGTATGACTAAGGTTCGGGGAGCAAGAAAAAGGTTGTCTGCTTGTCGGGAGTCAAAGCTGTATGGGATAAGGTCGTACAGGTGGTCGAGAAAGGGCTAAAGCTGTTATCCAAGACCCCTAGAGGTGGGGTCTCGGCTCGCTCGGCGTTTATCACACAAGTATATATTCCTCCGTCCCATGAATTATTGCTCTCCTTGTGCCTTGAATACGCTTCCTCCGTTCGTTGACACGGCGTCTCACGTCTTCTTGGAAGTGAGATTACTAGGTTTGTGGTGATAGACAGACCAGACAGAATGAAAAAGGTGCCTCTATATCTACATCTACACAGGAGGACGGAGCGACTCGCTATGAGTAACAGAGTATGCAGACTTAATGGTGAATAAGCTCGCCTAAAGAAAGAGGGCCTATAGCTTCGATCAGAATAGGTCCTGGAGATCGGGGAGATAAGAGTTCGCCCTTCCTATTTTGAGTGGGTGCTCGCAAGGTCAAAGTAAAAATTCTATTCTTTCATTAAGACAGGGGTAGGGGAATAAAAAGTTTACGTGATTTATACCTTTAATAGAAGTAGAGTGTGTAAATACCGGATGCATAGGTTGAGTCATTCGCTAAACAACTATTTTGTTGGGCGATCAACCAGATGCTCCTACCCAACCGGACTAATGAATGCCAACTGGAAGAACTAACTTTCCTATCGTTCAGTAAGAGATCCCTTCTTGTGGCTTGAAAATGAGTTTGTTGGGGAGAGATTTTTCATTAGGGTTTGATGCTCCTCAATGGGGATCCCCAGACTAATAGCTTGCTTGTGGAACCCTTTGTTTGGTACTTTTACTGGGGGTATTCTTGTAGAGCTTGGCCCTTTCCTTTCCCTGGCGCACTGCCATCGAATCTACTAGTCCTCCTCAAACCCAATGGGATAGAATTCCTTTCGAATTTTAGTTTTCAACTTCTTCCGTGACAACCCAGAAATGTCATGGTTCCTCATATATGCATTCCATCAAGTTAGTGCATAATTTGACGATTTCGATTTTCTTTCTCCGATCCAGTTCGTTCTGTCTTCTTTCCGACGGATCCTGCCCTATTAGAGAAGGGCTTCCTATTCTGTATGACAACAGAACGAGCATTCGCTGGACGGCCAAAATGGAATGAAATGTTGGCATGGGGTTTCGGCAATTTCAATTCGATTTTCAGTCAATTTCAATTGAAATTGATCTTGTATACGCCGGTTGAAGCACACGTTGGAGCATCCAAAGGAACCAGCAGGGGCTGCTGTGGCAGAGACAGCAGCAAAAGCACTAGTCTCCGTTGATCACCTACCAGCAGGGGAAGCAGCATAGGTGGCAGGAACTAACTAGGGTTTAGGTACCAATTCGAAGAGCATTCGTTTACCGGGGTCGAGAGCAGCCAGCCCTAGAGGTACCACACTAACAGCGGCATCCCGACCTGATACGGATCCCTACCTCTCTATCCACAACCGACCCATCCCATCATTTCGAAAGCTTATTTATTTACTTGAGGCATAGGCCTGGGCACAGGCGGAGACACAAGCAAAGGCGGATCCCGTTAGAACTTCATAATACAGGAATCCCTTCCTATTTGAGAGACAATAGTGAACATTTACCCATAATCCATTGAAGTAGCACCAGCGGCAAAGGCACAGGTCTAATTAATTGGGATGGTTGTCTGGCCTCTCCTTTTCATGCCGGAATGAAATAGAGAAGTTGTTGACCGGGTCGAGGAGTCTTTCTCAAAGAAGACGTATGAGACAAAGTCATTACACACTACGAGAGGTTTCATTCCTGTTCAACATCCTGAGAAGGAGGTCCTTGATGAGAGCCTTTGTTTACCGCCCTCGTATGGCTACCAGCATGCCGAGAATGTCCCTAGCCTTTTTATGGATATCCCTGACTTTATCATCGATGAAGGTCAGAGACATCCAGGGATGAATCGATATCAATGTACCTGTCTGTGCGAGCTGCCCTGCGCCCAACCAAAAGGGAGTGAAAAAGTGCGTTCCAAGTTGGGGATTTAGCTCGTGGAGATGATCTTATCGGAGAGGCGCGAATCAATTGATCAACTTGGTCGTCCGGGCTAGCTTAGTAACAAGCTCTATCTTGAAAGAGGTACCACAGCAGACTTCTGGTGAGTACCGGGTAATCTCAAACTAGGATTCAAGGGATCAACCCGGCCTTGCATCGCCCTATCTTTGTCTTCAAAATATGCCTGAGAACGGTAAGTCCGAAAATGCCGATAGAAAGGACCCAAGGCATTCATCAGCGCGGCATACATGTCATGAAAATGGTGGCCCATTGAGAAAACCCCTTTTTGGGTGAGCCCCATGGGACTGATCGGGGCTGGTTCGTTTTTGATTGAGCTTGATTGAAAGGTGAGGAACTCCTCTGGCCAAGGTGAGGAGTGGGGGCATCCCTGTGGAATAAATCCAATAAATGGAAACCTGGCTGTGTCGCAAGGTCTAACGACCGCTTTGAATGGAGCTTGCTTTCAAAAAAGTCACGGGGCGGTAGATTGACGAACAAGGAAGTCAGAAGATAGGTCGCCTCGAATCTCACTGGCAAACTCTTATGGTTAGTTCTTGGAGAGGTCTCCTGGACCAAATCTCTATGTCCGAAGAGGAGTAGACAACCCAACCTTGATTCGGCTTGATCCCATGTCTTTGCCTCTTCTGCAGACTGAGCTCGCTGATTGATTTAGTACCTCCGGATGGCAGCTTCTAACTTTTATTCACGTCGATCAGCACGCTGACACGCTCCCAGAGCATGCAGGAATGTCCCTAACTTATTGGCTTATTGGTGGATTTCCTTATTTATCGATCAGGATCGGAGCCATTGCTATTAATGATATTACTGCTACTATAGGTCAGAAACCTTCTGTTACTCATGCTAAGAAGTCTATAGCAACTTTCAAATTACGTGAAGGTATGAAAATTGGCTGTAAAGTGACTCTTCGGAAAGATAGAATGTAAGAATTCCTAAACCCCATGACACCTCGGTGGAGGCAACGCAAAATCAACAATCTATCCCCGATCCAAGCTGGGGAGAAAGTCTGGCTACCTAGTCTTAGGGGGCATCTATCTGGTGCGCGCCCCCAGGTGGGAATAATTGATCACCTTGCCACAGTGGGCCCGTATAGCACCTACGCTTACGTGAAGCTAACTCAACGCTTCCCTCCCATTACATTTCCATTCCAATAACGGAGCAAGAAAAGAGGATTGAGGGTCGACGAAGTTGAGGTGGTGGTCGCAAGTCCAACAACACAAATTGATCCCAATGACAACCCATTATCAGCAAAATAGGTCTCAGGGGGGACAACTGCAAACAACAATCCCGGAGGCCAGAACTTCGGCCAGAAGGTGCAAGACACTGTACGTCCTCAACAGGGTGTATTGGGTGGGACCACGTTTATCACTGAGCAAGGGCTATTCTGTTATAGAGTAATGCCCTTCGGGCTCAAGAATGCGGGTGCCACATACTTACTAGATAGGGGCTGGTGAACAAGATGTTTCACGACATGATCGGCACGACAATGGAAGGTATATATCGACGACATGTTAGTAAAAAGCCGCAAGCGAGAGCAGCATTTGGATTATTTGGGGGCGACCTTTGCTCGGCTCAGAGAGTCTAAGATGCGCTTGAACCCGGAGAAATGTGCATGAGGGCTATCGGAAATTCCATTCCTGGGGTCTCTGGTAATCCAGAGAGGAATTGAGGCCAATCCTGAGCAGATCCGAGCTCTATCAGAGATGCCTTCACCCAGCAGTGTGAAGCAGGTTCAGAAACTAGCGGGGCGGATTGCGGCACTCAATAGGTTCATCTCTAGATCCTCCGAGCGATGCCGACCTTTATTCGAGCTGCTCCGTAAAAAGAATGATTTCGAGTGGACCGCCGAGTGTGAAGCCGCATTTTCAGGCACATCGGATCAGGGTCTTCACCGAATACCCCCTCCTGGAGGTATTGCAGCGGTCTGAAAAGTCGAAAGGAGAATAGGGAAACCTTAAATTGGATTAGGAGGTTGAGGAGGGAATAAAGACCTAGCCCCGTATCTGTTCCGCTGAACCAGCATCCAGGGTCCATACGTGGACATTGCTTCGGGTGTAGGCTCCTTATTTCGGGTCACGGGTCGGATCCTTTCATCTTCTTGACCCGGATCATGAGCTACTGTAGCTGGTCTGCCCACCTCGCATGTCTCCTCTCTATGTCCATAACACCCACACCTAAAGCAGATGAGGTCTATCCCTTCATACTCAATCCTCCGTATGCGCCTTCTTAGCCTATATTTCAAAAGTAATGGCTTCCTTAGATCCACTTCAATGCACAACCTAGCATACTTCCCTCTTTCCGCCAAGAAGTAGTCTTGTCAACTTTGACAATCCGTCCTATTTTGCTTCCAAGCCTTTCCAGGAAAGGTTGATCAAAATATTCAATAGAGAGGTTTAGCGTAGCCCATACAGCCAGATTCTTAATGGCATCCTCCTCTGGTTGGAAAGAAGGACACCATTTGCGGATAGTGAGGTAGTGGTTTGCAATCATCCATGGTCCTTCACTCAGAACATAATCATAATCCTCTAGGTTAGCAAACTTGGCTAAGTAGTTTCCCTAAATCAATAAGCTTCAACTCTTCTTTTGGAGACCACATCTGCCTTAATCGCAAACTCAAATAATTGAACCCTATGGTTTTACCCAGCAGTTTCACAATCAGTGTTTTGTGCCATGGCCACCTCAGTCTTCTCTTATCATCCGCTGTCAAAAGGATTTTTGGGCAGGTCTCCTCATCAACATCTTCATCATCAGGGGTAGTGGAATCTTACCCGCTTTCTTACTCTTAAGGCAGGGCTGACGCTCTGTTCTTCGCTTGAAGCTTATCCGCATGTCTTTGCTTGACAATGAGAGTAGCAGGAAGCTCGGAATCTAGTTAATAAGTCAGCATTCAGCGATGGGAAATAGAATATCAGACTATATAACTTATTCAATAGAAGAGAAGCCCTACTGAGACTTGCGCATGAGAAGAGCGAGCTGAAGCTTCCTAGAAATAGAACACCCCTACTTTCATATAAAATATGCCTTCCCTTTCACTCTATTTCTTCATGTCGTTAGCTTCGCTTTCCTTCTCTTCTCAAAGACTAGTTATTTGAAATACGAGAATAGGTTATTTAAGATGAGTCAATATTCACTCGGACCTTTCGACTGAGCTTGACTTGAGCATTTCCCTCTAGTACCTTTACCTATAACAAGTGATCAAAGAAATGGATTGGCTTCTCCTTTTCTTTCATCGAGATTGACTTGGTGTTCAGTTGTCGTACAGCCAAGTAGAAAAGCAGCAAAGCAGAAATTCTCGTAGATAAGATAAATGTTTTTTTGTTATTCGTGGAGGGGTTCACGGAAGAATAAGAATAGAATTGGGTTCGATTCCCATTGCCCCTTTGTGGTGAAAAAGACTGATTCAACGAGATATGCCATGTCTGCATTAAGATTTAAAACTTGTCGTCTACTTTCAGGAAATGTTCGGAAGAGAGAACTTACAATAATACAACGCCGCATTCTCCGAAGATTGAGGAAGAAAATGAGATCTATTAAGAGAAAGATTTATCCGAGAGAAAATCTTAACAGTTACATCCAATCACAAACTACACGAAAGTTGCCCCTTTTTCATGGGGATTTACCCATCACAGAGATGCACAGAGGAACAGAACAAACTTCATATATCCCTTTTCTACTCAATCCAGAAACAAGATTGGACGTTATTCTGGTTCGTCTCCATTTTTGTGAAACTATTCCTCAAGCAAGGCAGCCGATAAGTCATCGAAGGGTTTGTGTGAATAATGGAGTGGTAAGCATTACTCATTTGAGACTTTCCCACGGTGATATAATATCTTTTCAAGAAAATGACCCGAGAATCCGCGGTGAAGAAATAAGGAGATCTTTCTATATCGAAATATCAGTTGAAAAATAATAGGAAAATTCCTGGATCACCCGGTAAGAATGTGGAGAAGAACCAAAACAGAATGGTTCCACCTACTCAAAACTAAGAGGGGATGCCGCCTACTACTAAAATCCCGGTTTTTGCAACAGTTGCGTTCTTCTATGCAAGAAGAAGACTTTGAAAGAACAAAGAAGTTTGGATCCGAAAAAGTATGCTTAGGCAGTTCCTTCGCTGAGCACAACAGAATGAAGAGGAATTTATATCATTTCAAATCCCTATTCTTATCGAAGAGAAGGAACGAGAAAAACCGAAATTTTCCTACTCGAACAAGAAGTCCTATAGTTTACAACTCTTCTTTATATAGTAATTCGACCTATTGCTCCGCATCCCCCATCAGTTTACTATGAAGAGAAGAATCAAAAGGATTGAACTACCTACTCATTATTCGGAGGTGAATCATAGAACACCAAAAGCTGTGGTATCTTATGGACCTAACATAGGTCACATCCCTCACGACATAAGATTGAAAGATCCAAACCTTCCTCTTCGGAGCGGAAACGGACGTGGCCAAAACATATAAAGATCGACGTAGTCGCTCATAGGGACATATCTATCCGGATAGAGGATAGTCTAGATCGATTCATAGATAGATTTCTATCCATATAGATAGGTATCTCCGTGAATAGAGATAAAGATAGGGATCCATCTAGATCTTGATTCACTATTTCCATTTTTTTTTAGATTTTTATTGTTTTTGATGACAAGTTTTAAATCTTAATGCAGGCAAGGTCGCTTGCGCGCTTGAAACATCGTTTTTCAATTATTACTTGCTGGGTCGGGGCGTAGACGAGCGAGCAGAGCCCAGGAAAGAGGGAAGGGAAGCCCGTCATAGAATAGAGCAGTCGACTAGAAGTAGAAGACTGCTGGCCTGAGAGAAGGCGGCCTCTCTCGGGAAAGATGGCCCAATTTCTCTTCTTTCTTTTTTTTTTTTTTTTTCAGGGGCCCAAACGCTAAAAGGTGGGGAGAAGCAAGCCGAACCTCTGATCGACCTAGACATATAAAAATTCTCGGCGTCGAGAGAGATTTGAGATTCCGTAAGTAACTCAGTGAGTGCTCTAAGAAGGGCTTGGAAAAAGAAAATGAAATACGAACAACCGCGCTGGTCGTAATAGATCGACTTTCATGCTGGAACAAGAACTAGCATGAAAGTTCCATTTCAGGGAAGGACGACGTACCATGATACTTTCTGTTTTGTCGAGCCTTGCTTTGGTCTCTGGTTTGATGGTTGTACGTGCTAAAAATCCGGTACATTCCGTTTTGTTTTTCATCCCAGTCTTTTGCGACACTTCAGGTTTACTTCTTTTGTTAGGTCTCGACTTTTTCGCTATGATCTTCCCAGTAGTTTATATAGGAGCTATAGCCGTTTTATTCCTATTCGTTGTTATGATGTTCCATATTCAAATAGCGGAGATTCACGAAGAAGTATTGCGCTATTTACCAGTGAGTGGTATTATTGGACTGATCTTTTGGTGGGAAATGTTCTTCATTTTAGATAATGAAACCATTCCATTACTACCAACCCAAAGAAATACAACCTATCTGAGATATACGGTTTATGCCGAAAAGGTACGAAGTTGGACTAATTTGGAAACATTGGGCAATTTACTTTATACCTACTATTCCGTCTGGTTTTTGGTTTCTAGTCTTATTTTATTAGTAGCCATGATTGGGGCTATAGTACTGACTATGCATAGGACTACTAAGGTGAAAAGACAGGATGTATTCCGACGAAATGCTATTGATTTTAGGAGGACTATAATGAGGAGGACGACAGACCCACTCACGATCTACTAAAAGGGAAGTAGCTTGATATTGGTTCAAATCCAATTCGTGAGAAGAAGCGTCAAATGATTTGGACAGTTGTCGCGCTGGCGGAGCAGGGAGCCTACAGGGAAGATTGGGGCAATGAGGAGCTCGACGAGTATCTGCAGACCCTCTACCCCATCGACTACATCTATCGCTGAACCTTCTTCCGAACTTGCCAACAAGTGCTTATGAAAGCGGGACTTCAACCTTGCAATCCGTTGGAGGTGGACTTGAGACCAACGACGGATTAGAACCTTTCTAGTCCTCTTTATACTCTTTAACCCAAGCTGTATACTTTACTGCTGTGCTGTTTAGTGGAAAACCTCTCCTAGTGGATTTGAATTTTAATTCGATTAATCGATTGATGAGACGAAATTGACTGCTCTTGAACGAAGGACGAAGGACTCCCCGTACCCGTTTCAACTTCACTAGGGACCTCAGCCTCAACTTCCTCCCTCACTTCAGTGGCTTCGAGTTTCTCTCCCTCTCGGTCAAGCTACTTTGTTCCTCAAATCTGTCTAGGGAAAGCGTGAGTTAAGCGCCTTTCATGGGTCCGTCATGAGGGATGTTGACCTAGCGTTAAGCGTACCTAGAACGGCCTTCCAGAAGAAAGGAAGAGGAGAGGAATCCCTAAGCTTCTGCTTTTGAAATGGAGTCCGCAACTCCTGAACCCGTGGAAGCACCACCAGAGGAACCAAAACCCTCAGCTAAGGAATGGGGTTTTTCGGCAAGCTGACAAATAGATTTATGTACCTCAGATTCAGTGGGATCAGGCGCTTCTGCTTCGATGAATGGTCTTTCTCGAGTGGAGATTCCTACGAATGGGATCTCCTCCTAAAGGTTGGCGAGATGGGGCCGCATCGAAATGGCTCGTTCAGACAGAGATGTATGTGTCAAAGTATACCAGCAAGGGTAGGGAACCAGAGTTCCATTACTAGTATGAATAACCGGCTGGAGTAACTCGTACTGGACATCTGGGAAAGGATTGATCTTACTGCTCATGGATAGGGAAAGAATACTAAAAAATGACTCTACAAGAACGACCTATCCCAGGGCTTTGGCCCATCCCAGCTCCGCCCAGAATGGCAATTCCGGGCGTTTTATGACCAGTCTCCAACTGTTTTTGAACCGGGCCCCGATGAAACACTTCGTTTTTAAGCTTCAAAAGAATGCCCGTAGCGGCGATGCGTTTGCTTCTGATTGCTCGAGTTGGAAGACCTACAAGGAGCTCGGTTGTACTAAAAATAAAGAAGAATCGACCTGTGTCAATGGATTCCAAATCTTTCGTCTCCCGCGGGCCTGCAGCTGCCCTTAATGCCTCAATCCTCGTTCTCAACTTCGTCGAGCCTTGTTAGGGATATGGCTTTCTAGCCTCTCTAGTGGTCAAATAGTGACTCGCACTCTTTCCTATTTCCGGATTCAAAGCAGCGAGCACCGAAGGAAAGTAGAACTGAACACCAACTGAAAAAGAAAATAAGCAAAAGAGGATGCAAACCGCTTTTTGCATTTTGCAATAAGTAAGTTGCTCACCATCTTCAGTAAGTCAGTTAACAGACTTGAGCAAGTCTTCCTTGGACGAGTTCCTTCAGTTAGATAGGTGAAGTTATATAGGCTAGCGAGCCACATGAGCCTAGAAGTTGAGTTAGTCTCGTCAACAATTCCTTGAGTCTCGAACCCAGCTAATAGCTTGAGCCTAGAAACTCGAGAAAGGCTAACCAATAGATAGATAGAGGGATAGCGGGCTGGAGTCTAACTCCAACCTAAGTAAAGATCTGCTCTGAGCTCAGAAGTGGAGGGAGTAGTCTTTTTTCCGAATAGCTGTCTTTGTCTTTATTCCTTGAGCCTAGAAATAGAAAGCAGCCACTAGATAGGATAGTGAGCCTCATACTGGTCCTAAGGAGTGCCCTTATTTTATTCCTTCTCCTCTGCTCTTCGAGCTTCAATAGAAGACCAGGAGACCAACCTTTATCTTCGTCCTCGATTCCTTGTTGGTGCTTGATTCTCGAGGCTGGGAAGACAGAAGAAGAGGTAATATGTAATATTCTCTACAGAGTGGGGTGGGAAATGTTCTCGCCACAGAAGCCAAGTGGTTCACGGCTAAACAGGTACGGAAGGAGTTCTTTCAGTAAGTAAAAGTCGTGTCGTGTTGGGCTGCGAGAAAGGGGAGGTTCGGAGCGGAGGATCTACCGCGTCCAGTCTATTCCGAAGGTGCAAGGCAGGTTCCCGATCAACAAGAGGTGGCAGTCCCCTCGCCCGATAGAGATTTCAACTACATTGAGCCCCGGATTGGGGGAGAGTTTCTAGTTTCCCGACAGGTCGATGTACAACCGACAGGTGAATGCTTTACCAAACTCGTGTACAACTCCTTTCATGTGTATTGATTTCCGCTTATTACATGCTTGGTTTCCTAAACGATTTCTCCACAGCACCCCTGACCAAACAAAAAACCAGAAAGCCAAGATCTATATAAATATAAAGCGAGGGAAAGAGTACAGATGTGCAGCAGAGAAGGAAGAAAGACGAATGCTATGAGAGCTTGGACAGAATAAGGTCTAGGGGAGACCGCCCATTTATCACATGTGAGGGGAAGACTAGTAAAAGATTCGAGCTGTAAACTCGCAATATAGACAGAAAAAATATTGATACCAACCCAACAAACAAGGTACTATGCCTTTCTCTTACAGCTAAGGCATGGTACCTAAAATCGGTAGTTTCACTCAAACTAGTACTTTTACTCGGCTTTGTCTGTAGAAACTTGGCTTACGTGATAGGGGCCCAGAAAGGGCATTTTATAATACAAAAAGAGCAGGTTACACCAACGTACAGTGCTCGATCAACTAGATTTACTGCTCGAACTGAGCAGAAAGCGCTCTTAACTACATGACTCTGCAATAAGATTTCAACCTCACGGACAAGGGGCCTTCACCCGAAAGTCCCTGCGCTGTTAACCCACGAATAAATGAAATGCCGATATCGCTCCCTTCATGAAAAGCACTTTAGAGCCCCGGTGCTAAAAAAGGTGCTAATTCAGTCTGATCAGTGATAGAGCGCAAATGACCCTCTTTGGGGTGGGGTATAAGCATGCAGGCGACTCACGTGTAAATATAGGTCCTGTCTTTATTTCCATTATTTCATTTCTACGATTTAAGCTGGCTGAACAGAAGATAGAAGATTACGATTTAGAGTCTAAGGGAGTTTCGCCATTTGAGTGAGTTCGGTTCCTCTAGGTAGGGCCGAAGCAAGGATGATCCTATCGACCCATTCCAACTTGAAGCTCTCTCCTGTCATGCCGGAGTATGGGGCTTAAACAGTAACTATCATTTTAAGATAGAAACAAGGGATTTTCATTGAGAATATCGAGACTAGAGGACTTCGCGAAGTGAAGAACTACTGAACCTGAACCAGAACCAGAATGGCGTAGTGTAAGTTAGTAATGTAATTGAGTGCCGATCGCTTTCAAGCAAAATCGTAAACAAAGGGAGAAAGTGATCCTAGTTTCAAAAGGAAATAGCAGCTCGTACATTACCCTAGAGAGATTGAAACCTGGCGAACCCGAAGATGACGAATCCGAAGAGCCGGAGAGGAGGTCTGTTTCAAATAGCAACAGAAAGACGTAAAATGCCTGCTAATGGGAGCGACCCGGTCCAGATTATGAAGCTGATCCAGCCAGGCTTGGAAGAAATGCAATATAGAAAGACTCACACGAATGGGGCTTCGGTCGATAGTCTTTCTCTTCTGTTTCGCCTTGGAATGCCTATTTACAAGAGGTTGAGTCCTGGGTACCACTTTGAGGAAGGTTATTTATGTTTACAACATTCTTTTCTTCTCTGCTCTAACCTTGAGCCGGAGGCGAGGACCATTGAGTGGATATTCCATATCTGCCTGAACGACTGACCCTAGCACCACAGCTGACCTAGAGGAGAGAAGCAGATATCAGCCTACCCACAATCTTCATCTGGACTGGATGGGCTTGCCATCCTGAAAGAAAAGAGCTCATTCCCTAATTCACTGAACGAGACTATTGAAAGGAAAGGAATTGTTTCTCCGTGGGGCGGATACATCTTGTGTTTGAGACATGAAGACAGAGAGTTGGAAAGATCTATTTCAGTAGTCAACCCCTCTTCGAGACTACTAGCAAGGTGCGAAGCACCGGTGCTCATTCTCGATTAGCCGAATGAGGATGTCGTACATGCTTTCTTAAGAAAAGGAAAATAATCGGTTGTTGTGTCGAATCAATGGCATCGAATGCAAGCTGTGACTGAACTGCCTTACTGTCCGAGGAGGGTAAATCAATAGGAATAGGCAGAGAATGCCCAATAGGTCTTTGGCTGTTTTCTCATCTATAGAATCTGCTGTGGTTGAGGATGAAAATATGAATTAGAATCTTCCTCAATTCCTTTTGAATAAGGAGGGCATGGTTGACGAGACTTTCTTCTGACTCTCACGTAGAAGAGAAGGGGTGCCTTACTGGATGAAAGACGTAGAAGGAATGCCTTACTGGATTCAATTCAATATACACCTTCTGTTCCCAGGTCTAGCCTTTCGCGGGTATCGTATCCCGCTGATGAGTAAATGTACAAAAAGGCTTCCGAACCTGGTTGCGTAGCTTGGTCGCCTTCGCCAACATGTAGTAATAGGTCTTTCTCTTTCCGGTTTTTTTCATGTATCAATCAAAAAGGGTGCTTTCTATGAAAAAATTCAAAATATGAAATTGAACTAGCACTAACAACGGGAAGAGCAAACTGCTTTGAGCTCATATTCAAGCGGCTACAAAACAACTGATTTGGTAATTGAATCGGGTGTGGACATAGCAAACCTCTTCATTAGAGAGAAGCCCTTTTACCTGTTTGTATGGAGAAAAGAAAGTTGGAAGAACTAAATAAAGGAACGAACTCACTAGAAAGCCGAGAAACTAAACTACCAGGCAAGGAAGCTCATGCTTAGTCCTATTTGGAAATCCATTTTGTCTAAATCTATAGAGAAGACGAGCAGACGATAAGAAAAAGGATGTTGCGTCTTCTAGATATATATGAATGACCACTTTGGTCTAAATTCTAGAGGTTGCTCCTCCGTCGTCTACCATACATAATTACTGAGCAACCTGCCTTAATGAAAGGAGATCCCTTCTGACTTACCTGTCCTTGCCGCTATCTGACTGACAAAGAGAGCAAGAGCAGACGAGAAGCTACAACCAACCGATAGATCTTCCGTCTTGTCTTAGAGTAGGAACTCAATTAGCCTAGCTACATTACAGGCTTGATCGATATAATGAATTCTATCTTCTTTGTTCGAACCGCAAGCAGGAGCGGAGCCACATCTAGCTCTATGAATCAAACTCTTCCTTAGACCAAAGAAACTTCCCTTTCGACTAGTTACCTGTATGGAGCAAGGCCCATCCAAGCGTGGTTTTCTATTAGTATTAGAAAGAAATAGCTGGCTCCTTCTCATGCACAAATCTACCCGTAGCATAGACTGGATCGATCACCACATCTGCATCTCTCTCCAGGGAAAGCTGAAACTAACTAGTAACTTAAAGTTAAAGTAAAGAATGGAGTAGCCCATAGTTCTCCTCGAGTAGTGAAAAACTATAGTGATAGTACGCCCGTATAGCTCACTGAAGAAGAAGACCTTATATAAGAAGCAGTTGAATCCGAACCAGCCCACCCACCAGCACTAGTAGCGGATTACCCACCAGGCGCTTCATATCCATATGAAGTTTATGCCGCAGCAGATCGAAATCAAGGCCTATCTGCATAAGGTCAAATCAAAAAAAGCATCGGTTGAAAGAGGGTCAGATCTGACCCCGGTTAGACTTAAATAGTAAGAAAGATGTTCATTATAGAAACCTCCTCTACTCAAAGCGAGCGCTAAACTAGATTCTTATCAAAGCAATGGGCGGCACAGGAGGCAGAAGAAAAAGTAGAAGCAGAAGCTATTCCTGTTCCTGACTCCTTTCCTTAATTGAGTATAGGTATAGGTGGTAACTGGCCTTCACTCAAGATGCAATGTCTGACATTCCCTGGTATAGTCTAGTATACCAGTTTAGTATACCCTAAACTCATTATAGTCATATACTTTGAGAGCTATACATTCCCTTCTTGCTAGATATTTTATTTTGACTGAGAGTAGTCGCGTAGACTGGACTACGGGAAATTATATAGCACTTAGATCTACCCTACCTGACCCAACCAAATTCATTCATTTCCCTCGTGAAAAGGAGTAAATCAAGATTAAGACTGCCAATCGAGGTACTGACTAAATGCGTGCCAGTGGAAAGATTGACTGTGACAGAAATGCTCCTTCCCTTTACGACAGCAGAGAGTGAGCCGCAAGAAGTCCTGCATACTGCCAAAGAGCTGCATGCCGCAAAAGAAAAGACAAATAGAAAGCTTCGAACTTTCTTGGAGACCAAGAAATCCCTTCCCGCAGGTGCAAGTGAGGGAGGGGTAAACTCTGACTGTGACAGAAATGCCGCTACCTCTGCTACTTGACGCTCCCAGGGCGAATGAATCGTTTTGCCATATAGACTATCAGCTTATTCCTTGAATTGGGACGGGGCCCCTTTCTCCGTTGTGAGTGACTTCGCCGGCCAGAGGCCAGACTCCTTGTGTAGACGGTTGTAGACGGCTGGATCCCTGTCTTATGCACTCTTATGCATATGCACTGGTTAGAGGAGAGATTAGAGCCGCTTCGGCATTAGCTTTCTGACCAGAGAGAACTACTATGCCAGAGGCTGGTGACTGAGTAGCATGTCAACGGGCACTGAAAGGAAAGGAGTGATCAAAAAAATTTTCCATACTTTATAAGCAAGTAAACTACCATTCTAACTTTCTAAGGAAAATGACTGACTCTCTTCCACTCCGTCTATGACTATTACGAGGATTCTTTGTGGTTCCTCCAGAGCCAAGCAGGAAGGGTAGGGCGTAGTGATTTCTTTGTTTATTGCAAAGATTATAGAATCAATTGTATCATTCTTATCAACCGAGCGGGACTTCGTCCTTTCAGAAGCAGTCAATTCCACTAGGTTTACTTTACTTTACTTTACTTTACATTATGTCAGATTCAATTTGAACTCAGTCAAGTCCTTCAATCTCAGGGTTTGAATAGGTTTTTTCTCCTAAGAGAATAGTGATTGCTTATCCTCAGTCTCCATTTGTGGATTGTCCCAAAGCAGGATCCCTTCCAGCTGCATAAGTGAGTTAGCTTTCCCGTCCGTCCTCCCTCGCCTACTATGAGCTCTGGATCGAGAGACCAAGGGCGCTATTCCTGGCTAAAGGCCTAACTAGAGTGATTCCTCTGTTATTCGCTTTTGCTATTAGCTCTCTTCTTGGCTGGCTTTCTTCTTTGTGGATTGCTTAAAGAGCTTATTTTAAGTGAAAAATACGGGGTTTCATAGCTCGATGTGCCTGTATCCTACTGGTAGTTTCATAAGGAATTCTTAAAGCCCGGTCCTCCATTCCAAAGGAATGGTATAATTATAATAAGGGCTGGCCTAAAGCAATCCTAGGAGCGAGAACACGGCCACGGCCGCTATCTCCTGCCAAGGAATATAGTCAGGCCTTCCCCTGCCCTGTATGGAAGTCAGTCCAGTCCGCCCGAGATCGAAGGAAGTCAGCCCCCGTGGGAGAAGGGTTCCAAACCTTCCTTGTCCTATGGATCCCATTTGTTGAAGTCAATAAGAGGGAAGGTCTACCGTCAGTGAGCTCCTAGCCGACGACCGGCTATACCCCTTTCGAGCTTAGCTGACCCTTTCTTGATTCAGTTTTTTCCTTATTTGAGATAGATGAATCAATGGAACTTTGATCCCCTATTAATGTAATGATTGAACAATCAAAGTGCGTTTGCCGCGACTACGAGCTGCCAGTGCGCCTTTCTTTGAGTCGCTACGCTCTGGGTCGAGAACTGGTTCAAAAGTAGAGTAGAGGGTGGTCCAAAACGAGCTAACGCGAGTTTTCGAACTACGCTTTTTCCCGTTTTTGAACATCACTGAGATAGGCTTTTCCCCGAACCATTGACCCTTGTTCGGGAGGGAGAAGTTGATTCATTTAATGGAGCTTTATTTGTTTTGTTTGATCTAGTAAGGGGTGTTAGAAATAAGCCACCGTCCGACGAAAGAGCGGTTTCCAACAGAGCGACCCGGGACATCGAGCGAAGAGCTCCAATGCGCGTATTCGGAGCTACGCGGATGCCGTAGTCGCAGAAGCCGGATCAACATCATGACAACGGCATTCTGGAAACTGTTGGGCCGGCCACAATTGGTCTAATGTCTGGGTGCGTATCGCGGTACACTGAGAGCACCTTTCACTTTCAAGTCGGCTGAGAGAAAAAAGGGTTTCGTCGTCTTTTTCTCTTTACTTTTTTTAAGTTTAAGGCGGTTCTTTTCTTTCTCCGGACTGATGACTCGCTTGTTCAGTATTGCTAACTATTCTAGGTATAGGAGGATGCCGTCCCCTCGGGACTACCAGTAGTTTCGGTTGTAGAATCTCGTGCAAGTTAGGTTGTGGTTGTATTGGCTGCAAGCGGAACCTAGGCGCTTTAGGTGTGTGTTGACCATGCACTCTCGCGTCATGTAATGTTGTATGTATGATAGAGGTGGTGTGGTGATTGACCTCAATGCTAAATCCCTAAGGTTCAACGAATGAATGAAGCTATGATCGTACCCGGATAGAGATGATGGTCTTCCTTTGATGTCTCCAAGCCGGCCATAATAGAATAGAATAGATAGGCGAAGCAGCCAATAGCAGTCTGTTTTCGCCTATCGATAGATAGCAGGTTGCTTCCAAGCTCAACCCATTTGAAACTGAATTGCTACTTTATTCTTGTTATTGATAGAGTGGTATTCTCCGCCCCTGTCAAATAAAGTAGAGGGAGAGAACTGGAAGAGACCCGGAAAAAGAGCAAAGGATTTACAAGTCTAATGGGAGAAGAATGGCTGACACGTTGACTGCCTTCGAGACTCTAAAATATAACCTAAGCGGTCTAACCTCCGAGGCGGACCCCAACCGAAAGGCGCTAGACGGACTAACGGCAAGCGAGATAAAGAAAGCAGCTGGCCCTATGTGTAAAACCTTGCCGCGAGAGAGTCTTTCTCCAATGAGAATCCAAAAAGTTTTTGGGCAAGACAAGAAAGGAACTCGCCCTTTGACACCAAGGGATAAGAGCTGATTGCTGGCGATGACTTGGTGAAGGGAATCTATGAGAGAAGGTTCTCGAACCGGGTTCCGACCGAATAGAGCGCGGAGCCAACGAGTTCAGTCGAACAGCGTAATGAGTCTAAGGGCGGGATCAAGCTTAAAAGGAATGGACGGGCGTAGGCTTAATAGTGAACGCGGACCCTTATATATAGATATGAGATCAATGACTTAAAAGAAAATCAAGACAGATGCCGAGAGAAACTGTTAGACTTCTTTATTGCGTTGCGAAGAGAGATCGAAGACGCAGATTTTCTGACGCAGTGCAGGCACTGGATGAAAAAGACAGAAAAGAGAACAACCCACCGGAAGGGCATACCTCAAGGAGCACCAATCCCCCGGCAAACATCTATCTGCACGAAGCCGACCTATAGAGAAAAAGAAAAATGCAAAAAGGTCAATATAAAAAGATGCTTTGGGAGTGTGAGATACGCGGACGGGGAGTACGCAGCCGAACAACCGCAGGGGCTTCCAGCAGTGATAGCTGAACTAACCAGATGGGCCGCCCAAAACCTGGAGCAACCATTGAAATCGGAAATCAACGTCGGATCCCGGCTATCCGAAAAAGGCAGAAGACTGAAGCGGAGGATCACGAAATGCAACACAACAAGGGCAAACCAAGCTTCGAAGGAAGAAGCGAATCAATCAGAATGGAGACAGGGAGGAGAGGCGAAAGAAAGATTTTCGAGCCTGCCTGCAAGCAGCAAGCAACAACGGCTTTTCAGCCGCATCGCACTGCCGCAATGGATCCGCTGGGCTGGATGAGCAACCTTCTCTGGAAAAGAATAGTGAAAAGCCATGTCACTTGGAACGGAACTGGTTGCTTACTTACTTTTAGTAAGACCACGAAGGTAAGCAAAACTCTATTATATAGGCATGGTTGCTTACAAGACAAAAGCTAGCTTCTAGATGTTCTTTGCCTGAACATATAGAGGAAGCAACCTTCTATCTGGCCTCTGTACTAGTAGTGGAGTGGCTTGCCACTTTCAATCAGAAAAGGGTCGACGAAGTTGAGAAGGCAAGGTTCGACGAAGTTGAGTATGCAAGCAACCTCTTCTCTGGTAACCCGCCGCCGGTCATATAGAGCGCTCCGCCCGCCACCGCATATGTAGAAAAAGAGGGAGCGGGGAAGGTCGCTTGCGCGCTTTATTTTACAAGGAAGAACAACCGTTTGACTTTGGCACATGAGGTGGCGGGTTTGGCTAGGTAACATAATGGAAATGTATCGGACTGCAAATCCTGGAATGACGGTTCGACCCCGTCCTTGGCCTCGGGGAGTGGCAAGCAGCGCGGAACTTTAATTAATCAAATGGCATAAGGGGGCTTTCCTTTGTTAGAAATCCACAGACAACATACTGGAACTTCCAAACCAAAGAAATGCAACATGAGAAGAGAAGGGGCTTTTTACGTTACGCTTCAATAGAATGAATTCAGTAAGGTTAGAATACGCCCCATGGTTGATCGAAGGTCCTATGCCATTTAAACTAAAATCTATCTTACCTTCAATTTCAATCCATCTTTGTTCAGCCAGCTCATAACAAAATGTTAGACCAATCTCAGGGCTGACACAACTGAATTGGTTGAGGAAAAGGAAACCCCAGCGACCAAGCACTCCCGCCCCCAAAAGCGGAGACCGAACACCGCCAGGTTGTCGAGGACACGTCTGAAGAGGAGGCGGGCGCCCTCTAAGTTTACCACCCTACCCACTAATGGACTATGAGGGGGCAGGCGAATGGGAACCGCCCGAATCACTGTAGCAAACCCTCCCTTTACTCAATGGATAGCGCTTATCCTCTTTCAATCAACAAAATGGGGAAAAGAAAGAGGTCTTTATTGAAGAGGCTTTGCACCTGAAATAGGACTAATGAAAATCCAGAAGAATGGGTCTGGGCTTTCGAAAAGATGAAGATGCAAAGGGTAAAGAGAAAGAAAGTCCTTTGAACAACCAACCTGACATAAGGATTCTAGTTCGCCCACTTAGAGCAGATGGAGATTCTCGGACGGGGAAAAGCGGCACTCGACATCTATTAAACAACACCAAGAACAAAGCCATACCATGCCCTCGGAGAAACTAGTGATGATTGCCATGAATGCTGCCCTCGAGGACGTGTACA